CCTGTTCCACTTTTGGAAGACCTTGCGTTATATCACCAGATCTTGATTTTTCATATATAAATGTAACTAATGTATCTCCTTCGTAAAGGATTTCCCCATAATGTCCATGAACAGTTGCTCCTGGAGTAGCCAAATAAGGCTTAGCTGATCGTATTACCACAGAGTCAACTTGAACAATTAGAACTTGACCCGATTTTAAATGCGGTCCTTTTTTGGCTATACATACATTTTCACAAAGAAACTGCCCAAGACTAACGATTGTAGATGTCTCTTCACAATAATTGTAATGGAGAAAATACCAATTCAAATGGAATGGATTCAAAATGATGTTACTGCATGAATAGGGATTATAAATTTGACCATTTTCATCCAGTAAATAATATTTAAGTATTTGAAAAATCTGTTTTAAATTGTCAAGTTGCAAATAGTTAGTTACCAAGATCTGATTATGGGTTATTAAATGGGAAAATAAATAAAAATTATAAATTGGAAAGCCTGTTCCTAACGGGCCCAAGGAATTACTAATTGGAATTAGGGGGTTCTTTTTGATTGATTCCTTTATCACATTGGGAGATTTTACATCGTTGAATGGGCCTATTCGAAAACAATTGGATGATGACAAAATTATCAAAGATTGAGATTCCTTATTTCGATTCAACAACGTATGGATAGTTCCTTGATTTGGATTAAGGGATTCTTGAATCCTTGCCTCGGAATAGGAATAAATGGAAGAAAACGGATTGACATTAGCGCGATCTGATCCCTTCTCAGAGATCAATCCTGAACCCGACAGATCGTTCCTTTTTCCGGTATAAGAAATAGGTGACTTCGCTAAGTCGATTCTTAGAAAATATCTAAGCAAACCATTTGTCCTTATTTCAACAAAGGAAGCACAGGCCTTTTCGATCTTTTTGTCTTGGTCCCAATTCAACACTAAAGAAGTCCGAACTAATTGAATACTTGTGTCCCAAATTTCAAGAATTGGGTCGTAATAAAGGATATAATTGACAACTCGAAGTTGTAGATTATCACTTTCCTGCAAGAGATCCGGCGGGAAAAGTCTTCCTAAATTTATACCATCCGTTTTTTTATATGGGACTACAGGTTGAACCAAAACAAAATACTTTTTTTCATACCTGGAAAGTTTCATTCGTTGGATATAAAGCCAATTTTTCAATTTTTTGTATTCTTTGGAATTTGGTTTTCCCCCTCCTGGTGGTATCAATCGGAATGCCTTATTTGTCTTTCCAGGAAAATGGATATCTCCAGAAAAGATTATCAGTTTGATTTTTTCTGCTTTTTTCTTCACTCGGACCAATCCGCCTACCCGACTTCTTCTATTTAAAGTGATTTGTGTATCTGCCCCAATAATACTATTGTGCCGTACCATTATGGAAGAAGATTCGGCCAAAATGTGGACTTCCACGGGAATAAAAAAAAATGGATTTACTTCCTTTTGGTATTTTGGCCAAAATACCTTGACTCCTCGATACTCAATCAAATCCTCTTCGTTGACGATTGAATTCAGTTCTCTAGTCTCATATTTAGTAAGTCCTGAGCTCTTTCTTATATATCGAGGATCATCGAAATAAGCAAGAATACTATTTCTACGGAGAATACCATTTCTGGGGATTTCCATTGAGATACCTGAAGAAGGTATTAGTTGGTTCTCGCCTTCTTGAATCGATTCGAGTGGAATGATGAATCTATTTCTTCGCCTCTTTGCCAATAAATCAGAATTGCCGTCGAGAATGGCCGGATATCTGAGATTATAACGACCCGTACATGTCATTCGATTAAGTTCTGAATAATCAGGAATCCTATCTCCTGTTTGATTTTTACCAGAAAAATACGAACTAAAAAATTTGTGTCTCACTTGATTAACTTGATTATTAGTTACTGAGGGGTTAGCAATATATCTTGGCTTGACAGAAAGAGAATAAGCGTTCATTTGATCTTGATCCTTGTGGATCGAACAGGGGCCTAGACTGTATCTCCAGGGCTCCCCTAATAATATCCATAAATGACTTGTTTTTGGTAAGAGATGAATATTACCATATGTAAATTCAGGTGCATGGTACACATCAGTATTCCAGTGCATTTCGCCCTCTGAGTCAGAATAAATATGTTTTCGAACCTTCTCTTTCAAATTCAAAGTGGATGTTCTCGCACGAATCTCAGCAATCACTTGTTCTGATTCTACATATTGATCGTTTTGAACTAAAAGAAAACTTTTGGGCGGAATACACACATTGTGTATAATATCTTCACTCTCAATAGTTACATACAAGTCTCTAGAACATAGAAAAGCAGGATGTCCATGACGTGTACGTGTCGGATGAACCAAATCCTCGTTGAATTTTATTTTTCCATTAGAAGGGGCTCGCACATGTTCTGCAGTACCCCCTGTGAATACTCCGCCGGTATGAAAAGTTCTTAATGTTAATTGAGTGCCCGGTTCTCCAATAGATTGACCTGCAATAATACCTACGGCTTCTCCCAATTCGACCAGGTCGTCATGAGCTGGACTCCGGCCATAACATAATTGACAAATCCAAGAGGTACTCCTACAAGTAAAGGGGGTTCGAATAGAGATTGGTTGTGCTCTAAAAGTTATGAATCTACTGACAAGTCCAACCCCAATATCTTGATTTCTAGTAGCAATACATCGCGAACCTATATATATATCATCTGCTAATACACGGCCAATTAATGTTTGGATAAAAATCCTGTCCGCCATCATTCCATTTCGAGGACTTACAGAAATACCTCGAACGGTGCCACAATCTGTTCGACGTACAACAATGTGTTGAACTACTTCAACAAGTCTGCGCGTGAGATATCCTGCATCTGAGGTTCGGATAGCGGTATCCACAACCCCTTTACGAGCTCCGTAGCAAGAAATAATGTATTCTGTTAAAGAGAGTCCTTCGCGTAAATTGCTTTGGATGGGTAAATCAATCATTTGCCCTTGGGGATCCGACATTAATCCTCTCATACCTACTAATTGATGTACCTGAGAAGCATTTCCTCTGGCTCCCGAAAAAGACATTATATGGACTGGATTAAAAGGATCGGTCATCCGAAAATTAGGATTCATTTCTTGTCGCAAATATTCACTTGTGGCATACCATATTTCGATCGATTGACGTAATTTTTCTACCGCGTGTACATTCCCATAATGATGGTGTTTTTCCAAAATAAAACTTTGTTGTTCAGCGTCTTGAACTAGCCATCTTTTAGAAGGTATTGTTAAAAGATCATCAATTCCTAATGAAATGGATGCGGCGGTAGCTTGTCGGAAACCCAGAGTCTTTACTTGATCCAAGATATGTGATGTATATCCTATTCCATAGTGATCAATAAATCGACTAATAAGTCGTTTCATGGCAGTTCCGTCTATCACTTTATTGTGAAAGACCTGAGTGGGCCGTTCTGCCATTAGTACCTCCATATTGCGCTGAGTAGAATTTGACAATGGGCTTGAGTCAGTGATTGGAAAACTTCCTTTTCTAGATCTTGATTCACGTAGAAATTCCGCAATTATGGTCCTAGAATTATGGTCCTAGTTAACCCGGAGAGACTCGAATTCCCGTTGGTAGCATAGAATTACAACAGCCCTGCCAAAACCCCTGTATGGCTTCTTCTATTTCTCGATAAAGAGAAATATGACCAAGAGTGGTTCGAATATATATATAAAGAATTTCTTTTTTTATACTTCGTACTATTAGATAGTGTCCATAAATCTCATAATACGTCCCCACAGATTCATAGTGAATTTCGATGGGAACTTCTCTTGCAGCAATAACGCGTTGATCTAGTCGCCACCGCAGCCACAAAGGACTACCTAAATTGATTCGTTTTTGCCGATAAGCTCCAATTGCATCATAGGGATTACAAAAAAAGGGTTCTTTTTTTTTTGTATACTTATAGTTATTATCTTCATTTTGATAGTTTCTACGATTACATGGATTATACCTATTTACACAAATACCCCGACGATTTCCACTCGTTAAGACATAGAGTCCACTAAGCATATCTTGAGTTGGTGCCGAAATGGGATCCCCAATAGTTGGAGACAAAAGATTCATATGAGAAAACATAAGTAAACGTGCCTCTGCTTGAGCCTCCAAAGATAAAGGCACATGAACAGCCATTTGATCCCCGTCAAAGTCTGCATTGAAGCCCTTACAAACTAATGGATGTAAACAAATAGCGCGTCCTTCCACTAAAACGGGGAGGAATGCCTGTATGCCTAATCTATGCAGAGTAGGCGCTCTATTCAGCAATACAGGATGGTCATCCAGAATTTCCTGAAGTATTTCCCATACAATCGGTTTTTTTTTCCGAATTTGACTCTTAGCAACTCCTATGTTCGAAGCAAGATGTTTTCTAATTAGGTCACGAATTACAAATGCCTGGAAAAGTTCTATTGCTATTTCGCGAGGCAATCCACATCGATGTAATGAAAGTGAAGGGCCCACGACAATCACGGACCGCCCTGAATAATCGACCCGTTTACCAAGCAGAGTCTCGCGAACTCTTCCTTCTTTGCCTTCAATTACATCTGAAAGCGACTTGTAAACTCTATTATGATCATCCCTCATTGGTTGTCCGCAGATTCCATTATCAAGAAGTGCATCCACGGCTTCTTGTAGCAATTTTTCCTGAGATATTATTAATTCTTCTGGCGTAGCTATACTTGTTGTTAATAGATCTGTAAGAGTATTATTCCGATAGATAATTCTTCTATAGATTTCATTAATATCCGAGGTCACTAGTTTATCCTCATCTATATGATAGATTGGTCTCAACTCAGGAGGAAGAACTGGTAATAGACACAAAACCATCCATTTTGGTTCTATATTTGTTCGAATAAAATGCTTAGCCAATTCCATGCGTCTAAGCAAAAAATCTTTTCTTCTTCCAACTTTTCGATCTTCCCATTCATTCCCTGTGGGTTCCTCTTCCTCCAATTCTTTCCATTCTACCAATGAATA